TTTTTTTTTTATATAAAAAAAAATTAAGAAGGGTTTATATATTTTATATTAAATATTTAATTTATTAATATAATTATATATATATATATATATTTAATAAATTAATTAATTTAATAATAAATAAAAATTATTTAATTTAATATAAATTAAATAATAATTTTTTATTTAATTAGATTATTAATTGTATATATTTATATTATTTTTTATATAAATATTAAAAAAATAAATATAGAAAATATTAAAAATTTAATAATTATATTAAATATAATATAAAAATAAAAAAAAAAAATCTATGTATAATTTTTTAAATATTAAATAAATTTTTATGATTTAAAAATTTTATTTTAAGTTTAATTTACATATAAATTTTAGTGTAAATTTTATTGTATTTAAAAAATATAATAATTATTTTTATAGTAATTAATATTAAAAATTTAAGAAATTAAGATTTAGTAATACAAAAATTAAATAACAAATTTTGTGCCAGCAGTTGCGGTTACACAAAGATTTATTTAAAATTTTTCAGTAATAAAAAATAATATAAAAATTAATAAAAAATAAGATTATTAAGTGAAATTTTAATTTTATTTAAATTAAATTTTTAGTTATGATTTTAAAAAAATTTATAAATTAAACTAGGATTAGATACCCTATTATAAAAAAATTAAATAATAATACTAAAATAGTAAATAATAATTTATTGAAACTTAAATAATTTGGCGGTATTTTAGTTCATTTAGAGGAATCTGTTTAATAATTGATAATCCACGAATAAATTTACTTAATTTAAAATTTTATATATCGTTGTTAAAAAAATATTTTAAAAGAAAAATAATATTTAAAAATTAAAATAAAAAATTAATTCAGATCAAGATGTAGATTATAATTAAGAATATAATGGATTACAATAATAATAAATAAATGAATATTAATTTTGAAATAATTAATTGAAGGTGGATTTAAATGTAATTTTATTTAGTTTAATAAAATGATTTATAATGGAAAATATGTACATATTGCCCGTCACTTTCATTTAAAAATTGGAATAAGTCGTAACAAAGTAGAGGTACTGGAAAGTGTTTCTAGAAAGAACAAATTAGAGCTTGTTAAAGTATTTCATTTACATTGAAAAGAAATTATAAATAATAATTAATTTGATTAAAATAAAATTAAATCCAAAATAAAATAATAAAAAAAATTTTAATATAAAAAAGAAATAATGGGGGTTAAAGTATTTTTTAGAAAAAATTTAAAAATTTATAGTGAATTAGTATTGTAAAAGAATTTTGAAAAAATTGAAAATTAATTAATTTATAAGTAAATTTAATTTATTGTATCTTGTGTATCAGAGTTTATTAATTAATATTTATATATTAGTAAATATCTCGAATTTAAAAGAGATAATTAATTAAAAAAGTTAATGTTGCATAATTATTTTTAATAATTAATTTGAAATGAAATGTTAATCGTTTTTAAATATATCTAGTTTTTTTAGAAAAAAATTTAATTTTAAATTAATTTTGTTAATTTATTAATTTTTTAATAAATAATAAATTTAATTAAATATTTTAAGGGATAAGCTTTAAATTAAATTTTTATAATTAAAATTAAATTCAAAATAAAATTTTTAAAATTTATATTTTTTATAAATTATAATTTTTTATAAATAATTTTATTTAATTTAAAATTTAATATTAAAATTTAAATTTTTATAAAAAAATAATTTTTAATAAAATTAAGTTAGATATAATGATAAAATTAGTATAATTTTTATAAAAAAAAATAAAAAAATTTATAATTAAATAAAAGGAATTCGGCAAAAATTTATATTCACTTGTTTATCAAAAACATGTCTTTTTGAAAATAATATAAAGTCTAATCTGCCCACTGAATTAATTTAAAGGGCTGCAGTATATTGACTGTACAAAGGTAGCATAATCAATAGTCTTTTAATTGAAGACTTGTATGAATGATTTGATGAAATATAAACTGTCTCTTTTTTAAAATTAAAATTTAATTTTTTAGTTAAAAAGCTAAAATAAATATAAAAGACGAGAAGACCCTATAGAGTTTTATAATTATTTTTATTTATTTTATATATTAATATTAAAAATTAAATGTAAATAATTATTTTGTTGGGGTGATAGAAAAATTTAATTAACTTTTTTTTAAATTTAACATTAATATATGAATATATGATCCATATTTTATGATTAAAAGAATAAATTACCTTAGGGATAACAGCGTAATTTTTTTTTTTAGTTCATATAAAAAAAAAAGTTTGCGACCTCGATGTTGGATTAAGATAAAATTTAAATGCAAAAGTTTAAAATTTTTGATCTGTTCGATCATTAAAATCTTACATGATCTGAGTTCAAACCGGTGTAAGCCAGGTTGGTTTCTATCTTTATATAATAAGAATAATTTAGTACGAAAGGATCAATTATTTTAAATAATTTAATTTTATGAATATTATTAATTTAATTATAAACTATTTTGGCAGAAAAATGTAATGGTTTTAGAAGTCATAAATATATAATTAATTATATAGATAGTAAATGATAATAATTGATATTTTTAATACTTTATTAGGTGTAATTATTCTTTTTATTGGTTTGTTAATTGGGGTAGCATTTTTAACTTTATTAGAGCGAAAAATTTTAGGTTATATTCAAATTCGAAAAGGACCTAATAAATTAGGAATTATAGGAATTTTACAACCTTTTTCTGATGGTATTAAATTATTTACTAAAGAACAAATGTATTTAAATTATTCAAATTATATATATTATTATTTTTCTCCTATTATTGCATTTTTTTTATCTTTAATAATTTGAATATTAATTCCTTATTATTTTAATTTTATTAATTTTAATTTAGGAGTTTTATATTTATTTTGTTTTATAAGAATTGGAGTTTATACTTTATTATTGGCTGGTTGATCATCTAATTCAAATTATTCTATATTAGGAGGATTACGGGCTGTAGCTCAAACTATTTCATATGAAGTAAGATTAGCTTTAATTATAATTTCTACTTTAATTATAATTATAGATTTTAATTTAATAATGTTAAGATTATATCAACAAAATATTTGATTTATATTTTTAATATTTCCTTTAAGAATATGTATATTTTCATCAATATTAGCAGAGACAAATCGAACTCCTTTTGATTTTGCTGAGGGGGAAAGAGAATTAGTTTCTGGATTTAATATTGAATATAGAGGAGGAGGATTTGCATTAATTTTTTTGGCTGAATATTCAAGAATTTTATTTATGAGTATATTATTTGTATTATTATATATAGGAGGGTATTCATTGAGTTTATTTTTTTATTTAAAATTAAGTTTAATTTCATTTTTATTTATTTGAGTTCGAGGAACTTTACCTCGTTATCGTTATGATAAATTAATATATTTATGTTGAAAAATTTATTTACCTGTTTCTTTAAATTTATTATTATTATATTTAGGAATAAAAATATTTTTTATTTAATAAATATTTTTAGTATAAATTAATAGAATATTATATTCTTTCTTAAGTTTTCAAAACAAATGCTTTAACAAGCTCATTAATTAATTATTTTTAAAAATTATTTTATCTCAAAATTTATTAATAATTGGGTTAATAATATAATAAGAAAAGTATAATACGGTTAAAATTTGACCAGTTAAAATAAATGGAATTTCTACAGGTCGTGCTCCAATTCATGTTAATAGAATAATAGTTGAGATTATAATTCAAAAATTAATTTGATTTAATGGATAAAATTGAATACCTTGAATTTTTTTATTAAAAGTAAATGGTAAAATAACTAAAATTAAAATAGATATAATAAGAGCAATAACTCCTCCAAGTTTATTTGGAATTGATCGTAAAATTGCATAAGCAAATAAAAAATATCATTCAGGTTGAATATGAATAGGAGTAACTAAAGGATTAGCTGGGATAAAGTTATCGGGATCTCCTAATATATAAGGATTAGTTAATCTTAAAATTACTAAAATAAATAATAAAATAATAAATCCAATTAAGTCCTTAAATGTAAAATAAGGATGAAATGGGATTTTATCAATATTACTATTAATTCCTAAAGGATTATTTGATCCTGTTTGATGAAGAAATAGTAAATGAATTATTGTTATTATTATAATAATAAAGGGTAAAAGGAAATGAAATGTATAAAATCGAGTAAGAGTGGGGTTATCTACTGCAAATCCTCCTCAAATTCAATTTACTAATATAGTTCCTAAATAAGGAATAGCTGATAATAAATTAGTAATAACTGTTGCTCCTCAAAATGATATTTGTCCTCAAGGTAAAACATATCCTATAAAAGCTGTTATTATTAATAGAAATAGAATTATAACTCCTACTATTCATGTGTATAACAAATTAAATGATTCATAATAAATACCACGTCCAATATGAATATAAATACAAATAAAAAAAAAAGAAGCTCCATTAGCATGTATAGTACGAATTAATCAACCATAATTTACATTTCGGCAAATATAATTTACTCTGTAAAATGCTAATTCAATATTAGCACAATAATATATAGTTAAGAAAAGACCAGTAATAATTTGAATTATTAAGCATAATGCTAAAAGTGAACCAAAATTTCATCAAGAAGAAATATTTGAAGGAGTAGGTAAATCAATAAGTGAATTATTAATGATTTTTAGTAAAGGATGAGATTTACGAATTAAAATAAATTTATTTATCATTAGTTAGTTAAAAGAACGTAAAGGTCCAAAAAAAATATTAGTAATTTTAATTACTACAATTAAAGTAATAAATAAATAAATAATTAATATTAAAGTTAAAAAGTAAGTTTGTTTATCATATAATTTTGATAAATAAATATTATTTTCATTTATAAAAATAAAAATTGATTCAATATTATTTATTTCATTATTAATAAATAAATTTAATAAATTAATATTTTTTCAATTAAAAAATATAGTTATTAATGAAATTATAATAATAATAGGAAAAATAAATTTAAATGAAATTGAAAATTTTATAATTTCATTAGAGGCAATTCTAGAAACATAAATAAATAATACTAGTAAACCTCCTAAAAATACTAAAAATAAAATGTAAGAAAATCAATATGTATTTAGGAAAAGTCCAATAAATAAGGAGATAATTATAGTTTGTAAGAAAATAAATAAACCTATTGCTAAAGGATGTTTAATAAAAAATATAATTAATGATAAAGAAATTAATATTAATGAAATAAATAATTTTAAGATTTCAAAGAATAGTTTAATAAAAATAATAATTTTGGAGATTATTGATGAGAATAAATTCTTTTCTTTGAAGTTTTTAAACGAAAAGATTATTTTTGGTTTACAAGACCAATGTTTTATTTTAAACTATAAAAACAAATGATAACATTATGTATTATAATAATATTTTTTTTAGGAAATATAATTTTTGTTAGTAAGCATAAACATTTATTAATTGTTTTATTAAGATTAGAATTTATTGTTTTAAGAATTTATTTAATAATAATAATTTATTTTTTAATAATAAATTATAATATATATATATTAATAGTATTTTTAGTATTTAGTGTATGTGAAGGGGCTTTAGGTTTATCGATTTTAGTTTCTATAATTCGTACCTATGGTAATGATTATTTTCAAAGATATAATTTATTATGATAAAGTTTTTTATTTATATATTATTTATAATTCCTTTATGTTTTAAAAAAAATATATTTTGAATGGTTCAAATAATATTATTTTTTATAATAATAATATTTATAAATTTAAGTATTAATAATATTAATTTTACAAATTTAACTTACATAATGGGAATAGATATTATTTCTTTTGGGTTAATTTTATTAAGAATTTGAATTTGTTCTTTAATAATTATAGCTAGAGAAAGTTTATTTAAAATAAATTATTATTGAAATTTATTTTTATTAAATGTTATTTTATTATTAATTATATTATATTTAACCTTTAGAATAATAAATATTTTTATATTTTATTTATTTTTTGAGGGAAGATTAATTCCAACTTTAATTTTAATTATAGGTTGAGGTTATCAACCTGAACGAATTCAAGCTGGTTTATATTTATTATTTTATACTTTATTTGTTTCTTTACCTTTATTAATAGGTTTATTTTTTATTTTTAATGAAATTAATAGAATAATAATTTATATATATAAATTTTATCAAAGAAATTCTTTTATTTTATATTTATCAATATTATTAGCTTTTTTAGTAAAAATACCAATATATTTTGTTCATTTATGATTACCAAAAGCTCATGTTGAAGCTCCTATTTCTGGTTCAATAATTTTAGCTGGAATTATACTTAAATTAGGGGGGTATGGTTTATTACGAATTTTAATTATTTTTCAAAAAATTAATATAAATTTAGGTATTATTTGAATTACTATTAGATTATTAGGGGGATTTTATATTAGATTAAAATGTTTTTGTCAAGTTGATATAAAATCAATAATTGCATATTCTTCAGTTGCTCATATAGGTTTAGTTATTAGTGGGATTATAACTATAAATTATTGAGGATTTATAGGTTCTTATTTATTAATAATTGGTCATGGTTTATGTTCTTCAGGAATATTTTGTTTATCAAATATAAATTATGAGCGTTTATTTAGACGAAGATTATTTCTAAATAAAGGTTTAATAAATTTTATGCCAACTATAAGTTTTTGATGATTTTTATTTATAATTTCAAATATAGCAGCTCCTCCTTCAATAAATTTTTTTGGGGAAGTTATATTAATTAATAGATTAGTAAGATGATCTTGATTAACTATGATAATAATAATAATAATTTCTTTTTTTAGAGCTGGTTATAGATTATATTTATATTCTTATTCTCAACATGGAGAATATAATATGAGTTTATATAGATTTTATATGGGAGTTTCTCGAGAATATTTATTATTATTTTTACATATATTTCCTTTAAATTTATTTGTTATTAAATTTGATTATATAGTGATTTGATTTTACTTAAATAATTTAAATAAAATATTAGTTTGTGGAACTAAAAATATGATGAGGATCATTTTAAGTCATTAAAAGTATAAATTCAATTTGTTTTATTAGATTTATTTTTTTATTTTTATTTAGTATAATAAATATATTTTTTATAATTTATTTTTCAATAAATAATATAGTTTTATTTTTAGAATGAGAAATTATTTCTTTTAACTCTATAAATATTGTATTTTCAGTTCTTATTGATTGAATATCTTTAGTTTTTATAATATTTGTTTCTATAATTTCTTCTTCTGTGATTTTTTATAGAAAAAGATATATAAGATCAGAATTAAATTTAAATCGTTTTATTTTATTAGTTTTAATATTTGTTTTTTCTATAATATTATTAATTATTAGACCTAATATTATTAGAATTTTTTTAGGTTGAGATGGTTTAGGGTTAGTTTCTTATTGTTTAGTAATTTATTATCAAAATATTAAATCTTATAATGCTGGGATATTAACTGTTATATCAAATCGTATTGGTGATGTAATATTATTAATAGTAATTGCTTGAATAATGAATTATGGAAGATGAAATTATATTTTTTATATAGAATTAATAAAGGAAGATTTTTCTATACAAGTTATTAGAGGTTTAATTATTTTAGGGGCTATAACTAAAAGAGCTCAAATTCCTTTTAGTTCTTGATTACCAGCTGCTATAGCAGCTCCTACTCCTGTTTCAGCTTTAGTTCATTCTTCAACTTTAGTAACTGCAGGGGTTTATTTATTAATTCGTTTTAGAAATTTACTTGAAGGTACAGAATTTATAAAAATATTAATATTAATTTCTGGGTTAACAATATTTATAGCTGGAATTTCTGCTAATTATGAATTTGATTTAAAAAAAATTATTGCTTTATCAACATTAAGACAATTGGGGTTAATAATAAGAATTTTAAGAATGGGATATTCTGATTTAGCATTTTTTCATTTGTTAACTCATGCTATATTTAAGGCTTTATTATTTATATGTGCTGGTATAATTATTCATATAATAAATGATAATCAAGATATTCGTTATATAGGGGGTATAAGTTTATACATCCCAATAACTTCTTTATGTATAAATATTTCTAATTTAGCTTTATGTGGAATTCCTTTTTTAGCAGGATTTTATTCTAAGGATTTAATTTTAGAAATAGTAAGAATAAGAAATATAAATATATTAATTTTTTTTTTATATTATTTTTCTACAGGTTTAACAATATTTTACACTATTCGTATATTAATATATTTAATAGTAAATGAATTTAATTTAATAAGAATTTATTGTTTATATGATGAAGATTATACTATATTAAAAAGAATAATTATATTATTATTAATAAGAGTAATATCTGGAAGATTTTTAAGATGAATAATTTTTAGATATCCTTATATAATTTATTTACCTTTAAATTTAAAAATTATAGTTATTTATGTGTATAATAGGGGGTTATTATTGGGTTATTTATTAGGATATAAATTTATATTCTGTAAACAATTTTTATATTACTATACCTTTAGAAGGTTATTTAGGGATATATGATTTATGCCAAATTATTCTACTTATGGACTAAATATAAATGTTTTAAATTTAGTCAAAAAATTAGTAATAAATATTGATTTAGGATGAAGAGAATTATATTGAGGACAAGGTATATTTATAATTTTGAAAAAATATTCAATTATTTTTTATATCATTCAAATGAATAATTTTAAAATTTATTTATATAGATTTGTATTATGAATATTATTTTTAATAATATATATATTTATAATAATTTATTTAAATAGCTTAAATTTGAGAGTGTAATATTGAAGATATTAAGGTGATTATTTAATCTTTAAATATATTTATAAAAATAAAAATTTTATTTTTACATTGAAAATGTAAAGTTTTATATTAAACTATATAAATAAGAAATATTAATGGTATTAACCACTATAAATTAAGTTAGCAGCTTAATAATATATATTTCATTTAATTGGAATTATTATTCAATAATATCATTAACAGTGATATACCTCTATTTTGGTTTCAATTAATATAGTATAGTAAGTATAAATAAGGAGTTATTAAACTCAAACTTTTAAGTCGAAATTAAATGCATGATATTTGCTTCTTATTTAAGAAAAATTATATATTATAATATATTTTGAATGCAAATCAAATGTTTTTTTTTTAAACTATAATCCTAATAAGTTCAATTTAATATTTTTTGATTTCATTCATGATATAATCCAATTAATAATATTAAAATAAAAAAAGAAGCTGATATAAATCAAACAAAAATATTTGTTATTGAAAATGTAGGAATAATAGGGAAAATTAATGCAATTTCTACATCAAAAATTAAAAAAATAATTGTAATTAAAAAAAAGTGTAATGAAAAAGGAATTCGAGGTAAAGATTTTGGATCAAATCCACATTCAAATGGGGAACATTTTTCTCGGTCAGATAAAGATTTTTTTGCAATAATTATTGAAATTATTATTAAAAAATTTGATACAATAAAAAAAATTAATGCAATTAATATTAATGTTTTAATTATTTATATTAAATTATGATTAAACTTTTTGATTGGAAGTCAAATATACTATATATATTATATAAATAATTAATTTCCTCATCAATAAATAGAAATATAGAGGAATAATCAAACTACATCAACGAAGTGTCAATATCAAGCTGCAGCTTCAAATCCAAAATGATGATTACTAGAAAAATGATTTATTAAATGTCGAATAAAACATGTTAATAAGAAAATAGTTCCAATAATTACATGTAATCCATGGAATCCTGTTGCTATAAAAAAAGTTGATCCATAAACTCTATCAGAAATAGTAAAAGAAGCTTCAAAATATTCATAGCCTTGAAGAATTGAAAAGTAAAATCCTAATAAGATAGTAATAAATAGACTTTGTGATGTTTGGGAAAAATTATTATTTATTATGGCATGATGAGCTCATGTTACAGTTAATCCTGAAGTAATTAAAATAATTGTATTTAATAAAGGAATTTGAAATGGATTAAATGGAATAATATTTTTAGGGGGTCATATAGTTCCAATTTCAATACTAGGGGCTAAGCTTCTATGAAAAAAAGCTCAAAAAAAAGAAACAAAAAAAAATACTTCAGAAATAATGAATAATAATATTCCTCATCGTAATCCTTTCGAAACTAAAATAGTATGTTTACCTTGATAAGTTCCTTCTCGGCATACATCTCGTCATCATTGATATATAGTTAAAATTACGATTATATAACCTAAAATTAATAAATTTATGTTAAAATTATGGAATCATTTAACTATTCCTGTAACTAATGTTATAGTTCCAATTGCTCCTGTTAAAGGTCAGGGACTATAATCTACTAAATGATATGGGTGATTATGAAAATTATTTGACATTAATTAGTTTCACTAGAATAAAGAGTTCTTAAAATAGAAATAACATAAGATTGAATAATAGCTACGGCTCTTTCTAATATTAATAATACAATTTGAATAATAATTAAAAAAATTAATATATAATTTCTTATAATATTTCCTGTATTTCTTAATAAAGTTAATAATAAATGACCAGCAATTATATTTGCTGTTAATCGAATAGCTAAAGTTCCTGGTCGAATTAAGTTTCTAATTGTTTCAATTAATACTATAAAAGGTATTAAAATATTTGGGGTTCCTTGAGGAATTATATGAATAAATATATGTTGAGTATTATTTATTCAACCAAATAACATAAAACTAATTCATAAAGATAATGATAATGTTAAAGAAATAGTTAAATGACTAGTACTTGTAAAAATATAAGGAAATAACCCTAAAAAATTATTAAATAAAATAAAAGAAAATAATGAAATAAAAATAAAAGTAGATCCTTTATTATTTTTTATATTAAGTAAAATTTTAAATTCATTATGAAGTCTTATAATAATAAATTTTCAAAAGAAGAAATGACGATTTGGAATAAGTCAAAATGAAAATGGGATAAATATTAGTCCAATAAAAGTTCTAATTCAATTAATTGATAAATTAAATAAATTAGTAGAAGGATCAAAAATTGAAAATAAATTATTTATCATTTTCAATTAGGGAGTTTTTTTTTTAAATTAATTTTAAGTAATTTATTATTTTTAATATTATAATAAATATATAAATTTATAATATTAAATATTATAAAGATAATTCAAAAAAAAATAAAATAAATAATTCAATTATTGGGTATTATTTGAGGAATAAAAGAATATCACTAAAGTAATAACTTAAATTTGGACATATTTCATGCTATAAATTAACTAATTCTTTCATTAGAAGTAATTGCTAATTACTATAAAGTGGTTTAAGAGACCAATACTTGCTTTCAGTCATCTAATGAATAATTATTAATTCAATCAATAAAATTTTTTATAGAAATTCTTTCAATAACAATAGGTATAAAACTATGATTTGCTCCACAAATTTCTGAACATTGACCAAAAAAAATTCCAGGTCGATTAATAAAAAAATTAGTTTGATTTAAACGACCTGGATTAGCATCTACTTTTACTCCTAATGCTGGGACAGTTCAAGAGTGAATAACATCAGTAGCAGTAACTAAAATACGAATTTGATTATTTATAGGTAAAATAATTCGGTTATCAACATCAAGAAGGCGAAAATTATTAATTGGATCTTTATCATTAATTATATAAGAATCAAATTCAATATTATTAAAATCAGAATATTCATAACTTCAATATCATTGATGACCAATTGATTTTAATGTAATTAAAGGGTTATTTAATTCATCAAGTAAATATAATAATCGTAAAGATGGAAGAGCAATAAAAATTAAAGTAATAGCTGGTAAAATAGTTCAAATTAATTCAATTATTTGTCCTTCTAATAAAAATCGATTAATAAATTTATTAAAAAATAAATTAATTATTAAATATATTACTAAAATAGTAATTATAATTAAAATTATTAAAGTATGATCATGGAAGAAAATTATTTGTTCTATTAATGGAGAGGCTCCATTTTGTAAATTAAGATTTGATCAAGTTGCCATTTCTAAAAAAAGGTAAACCTTTATAAATGGGGTTTAAATCCATTACATATAATCTGCCATATTAGAAAATACTTATAATAGGTAATTCACTATAAGAATGTTCAGCAGGAGGTAAATTTTGATATCATTCAATAGAAGATGGTATATTTAATGAAAAAATAATTAAATGTTTATTAATTATTGATTCTCAAATAATTATTATTATTATAATAGTTCCAATTAGTGAAATATAAGAACCTAAAGAAGAAATAACATTTCAAGAAAGATAATTATCTGGATAATCAGAATATCGTCGAGGTATTCCTGCTAAACCTAAGAAATGTTGAGGAAAAAAAGTTAAATTAACTCCAATAAATATTGTGATAAATTGAATTTTAAGGTAGTAAGGATTTAATATTAACCCAGTAAATAAAGGATATCAGTGAATAAATCCCCCTAAAATTGCGAATACAGCTCCTATAGATAGAACATAATGAAAATGAGCAACTACATAATAAGTATCATGTAAAATAATATCAATTGATGAATTAGCTAAAATAACTCCGGTTAATCCTCCAACAGTAAATAAAAATACAAATCCTAATCTTCATAATATAGAAGGACTATAATTAATTTGAGTTCCATATAAAGTTGCTAATCAACTAAAAATTTTAATTCCTGTTGGGACAGCAATAATTATAGTAGCAGAAGTAAAATAAGCTCGAGTGTCAATATCTATTCCTACAGTAAATATATGATGAGCTCATACAATAAATCCTAAAAGACCAATTGCTATTATAGCATAAATTATACCTAAAGATCCAAAAGTTTCCTTTTTTCCTCTTTCTTGAGAAATAATGTGGGAAATTATACCAAATCCTGGTAAAATTAAAATATAAACTTCTGGATGACCAAAAAATCAAAATAAATGTTGATATAAAATTGGGTCTCCTCCCCCTGCAGGGTCAAAAAATGATGTATTTAAATTTCGGTCTGTTAATAACATAGTAATAGCTCCAGCTAAAACTGGTAATGATAATAATAATAATAAAGCTGTAATTCCTACTGCTCAAACAAATAAAGGTATTTGGTCAAATGCTATATTATTAATACGTATATTAATAATTGTTGTAATAAAGTTAATTGCTCCTAAAATTGATGAAATTCCCGCTAAATGTAAAGAAAAAATAGCTAAATCTACAGAAGATCCTCTGTGAGCAATATTAGAAGAGAGAGGGGGGTATACTGTTCATCCAGTACCTGCCCCATTTTCAACAATACTTCTAGAAATTAGAAGAGTTAGTGAAGGGGGTAATAATCAAAATCTTATATTATTTATACGAGGAAAAGCTATATCAGGAGCTCCTAATATTAAAGGTACTAATCAATTTCCAAACCCTCCAATTATAATTGGTATTACTATAAAAAAAATTATAATAAAAGCATGGGCTGTAACAATAGTATTATAAATTTGATCATCTCCAATTAATGATCCTGGATTACCTAATTCTGTTCGAATTAATAAACTTAAAGATGTTCCAATTATTCCTGATCAAATACCAAAAATAAAATATAAAGTTCCAATATCTTTATGATTTGTTGAGTAAAGTCATTTTCGCTAATAAAATGGCTGAGTTATAAGCGATAAATTGTAAATTTATTAACGAGAAATTTCTCTTTTATTAAATTAAGTCTTATATTCATAAATGATATAAAATTGCAAATTTTAAGGTGTAAAAATTACTAAGGCTTAAAGAATTTCTTTATAAATAATTTTGAAAATTATTAGTTTAATTTAACTTAAAACCTTAAATAATTAAATAAAAAATAAGGTATTAAGAATTAAACCTAAAAAAGAAATTAATGAAAAAAAATTAATAATTTTAATTAAATTATTTTTTAAATTAATTTTAAATCATTTTAATTTAAAAAAATTTAATAAAATTGATAAATAAATAATTCGAATATAAAAAAATAATATAATTAAACTAGATATTAAAAAAATAAATGTAATTAAGTATAGGTTATTTATAATTAAATAATTAATAATTATTCATTTAGGGAAAAATCCTAAGAATGGAGGTAATCCTCCTAATGAAAAAAAATTAATAAATAATGATATTTTTAATAAATAATTTATATTTAAATTAATAATTTGATTTAAATAAAAAATATTTAATAAAAAAAATAAAAAACATATAATTGAAATTATAAAAGTATAAAAAATAAAATAAAATAATCATAAATTTTCTCTAATTATTATAGCAGCTAAAAATCATCCTAAATTATTAATAGAGGAAAATGCCATTAATTTACGAATAGAAGTTTGATTAAATCCTCTTATAGCTCCAATTACAACATTTATTATTATAATAATTATAATAAAATTTATATTAAAATAATATGATAAAAGAATTATTGGTGAAATTTTTTGTCATGATATTAAAATAAAACAATTAATTCAATTTAATCCTTCTATAATATTAGGGAATCAAAAATGAAAAGGAGTAGCTCCTATTTTTATTAATAAAGATGAATTAATTAAAATTGAAAATAAAATATTAATTTCAAAATTTTTTATAAAAAATATTTTTATTAAAATAATGAATAAGAAATTAATTGAAGCAATAGATTGAATTAAGAAATATTTTAAAGAAGCTTCTGTTCTTATAAGATTTTTATTATTAGAAATAAGGGGGATAAATCTTAATAAGTTAATTTCTAACCCAATTCAACATCCTAATCATGAATTAGAAGAAATTGAGATTAATGTTCTAAAAAATAAAATAAATATAAAAAATATTTTATTAGAATTAAAGAAAAAATAAATATAAAATATTATAAAAATAAAAAAGAATTATAAATTCATTATTATATTTTAGTGTAAGATGCACAATAATTTTTGATATTATAAGATTTAGTTTAATTCTAAAAAATATAATTAATAAAGGTAAAATTTTACATAATTTATCCTATCAGAATAATCCTTTTATCAGGCACTTTATTTAATTTAAGAAAAAGAGTAATCTTTATATTTGAGGTATGAGCCCAAAAGCTTAATTTAGCTTATTCTTAA